CCAATTTTCGTAAGATTATGTGTGGATTAGGTCTAGTATGGCCAATTCTTCGGAGAAACTGTTGTCTTCGTCTTCAAAAGAAGCTGGGTAAGATTCCGAGTAGTAAGTGTTTATATATGCTTCTTTGGTCCCAAGAAACAATTCATCGAAATAATGAGTCACCATTGATATCGACACATCTGAGATCGTCAAATGTTAGGGAGTTCCTCTATTCAATTCTTTTCCTTTTTCTTGTTACTGGATATCTCGTTCCTACACATCTTGTCTTTGCTTCCCGGGCCTCTAGTGGGTTACAGACAGAGTTCGAAAAAGTCAAATCTTTGATGATTCCATCATCTATGATTGAGTTGCAAAAACTTCTGAAGAGGGGTCCTCCATCTGAACCAGATGATGATCTTACATCTGAACCAGATGATGATCTTACATCTGAACCAAATGATGATCTTACATCTGAACCAAATGATGATGATCTTGATTTTACACCTGAACCAAATAATCTTATGACTAGCGACGAATTTCGAGATGCAGAATTAAGAAAGATTCGCAGTTTTTTAAAGAACCCCCTTATTGACGTTCCTGCGGAACAACTGGAAGCTTTTCTAGAAAAAATACTGGAGTTTATGCTACTTAGACGCGATATCAATCTCAGCCATATCATCGATTTCATAAGTAAGATAGAGATACCCAATCCCATCGATCGAATCGCTTTTTCGAGAAAAACGAGCCATCTAAGTCATACAAGTAAAGAGATCTATTCATTGATAAGAAAGATAAGAAAGCTGAAGATAAGAAAAGTGAAAAAGGATGGGGTTGTGGACAGGGATGGGGTTGTGGACAGGGATAGGGTTGTAGACAGGGATGGGGTTGTAGACAGGGATGGGGCTGATGATCAAGTAGAATCCTGGGTCGCAAGAAGTGAGTGGATTGAGGATGAAGAAAGAGAATTCTTGCTTCAGTTCTGCACCTTAACGACAGACAAAAGGATTGCGATTGATCAAATTCTATGGAGTCTGACTCATAGTGATCATTTCTCAAAGAATGACTCTGGTTATCAAACGATTGAACAATCGGGAGCAAATTACTTGCGGGACTTAGTTGACATTCATAAAAAGTATCTAATGAATTATGAGTTCAATACATCCTGTTTAGCGGAAAGACGGGCATTCCTTGCTCATTATCAGACAATCACTTATTCACAAACCCCGTGTGGGGCTAATAGTTTTCACTTCCCATCTCCTGTAAAAAACTTTTCGCTCCGCTTAGCCTTACCCCCCGCTAGTGCTATTTTAGTGATAGGTTCTAGAGGAACTGGACGATCCTATTTGGTCAAATACCTAGCGACAAACTCTTATGTTCCTTTCATTACGGTATCTACGGACAGGTTCCGCTATTCTGCAGAGACTTCTAATTCTGATTCTGATTATGATTCTGATGAGGAGTTTGATTTTAATCCTTATAAGGATGCTAATAGTTCTTTTACGTATGGTCCTCCTCCTCTTCGTTCTACTTCTACTTCTACTTCTACTTCTATTAGTTTTTTGTCTGCTTTGCTTGAGGCATTTTTTGGTGACTATAACTATAGCGGCTTGGAGACTCTTGAGTTGGGGACTCTTGTTAAGATCCTTGTGGCTAGCATTCTTAACATTCTTCGTAGTCTTCGTAGTCCTGGTCGTGCGGGAAATGGTATTGGTGATAGTTTGATTGAGGATATTAAGCTTGAGAATCGTTGTAAGGAGGAGCGGAATTGTGATGGGAGCAAGATTGATAAGAGTCAGATTGATGAGAGTCAGATTGATGAGAGGGAGATTGATAGGCGTATGACTTCTAGGCTGGAAGATTTAACTGGGTGGGATGCGGTAGCTATGGATGTGGAGATGTTGTGGGAGGTACTAGACCACCAATTTTATATCAACCTTCAATTCGAATTAGCAAAAGTAATGTCTCCTTGCATAATATGGATGCCAAACATTCATAATATGCGTTGGTGGGAGTCGGATTGCTTATCCCTCGGTCTATTAGTGAACCATCTCTCCTGGGGTCGTGAAAGATGTTCCACTAAAAATCTTCTTGTTATTGCTTCGACTCATATTCCCCAAAAGCTGGATCCCACTCTAATAGGTCCGAAAAAATTAAATACGTGCATTAAGATACGAAGGCTTCCTATTCCACACCAACGAAAGCACTTTCTCACTCTTTCATCTACTAGGGGATTTCGCTTGGAAAATAGAATGTTTCATACTAATAGATTCGGGTACATAACCACGGGTTCCAGTCCACGAGATCTTGCAGCATTTACCAACGAGGCCCTATCGATTAGTATTACACAGAAGAAATCAATTATAGACACTAATACAATTGTATCTGCTCTTCATAGACAAACTTGGGATTTTCAATCCCAGGTAAGATCGTCTCAGGATCGGCGGATCCTTTGCTATCAGATAGGAAGGGCTGTAGCACAAAATGTACTTCTAAGTAATTGCCTCATAGATCCTATAACTAT